AGTATCATTATTGGGTTTATACCAATGAGCAAAAAAAGTACAACTTGAACAATGAATTAATAAGTCGAACAAAAGCTCTAGAAAAAGAAAAGGGATTTCTTGCTCTAGATATGCTCGAAAAAAGGACCAGATTATGCAATGATGAAAACGAACAAAAATACTTGCCCAAAACGTATGACCCCTTTTTGAGGGGACCATATCGTGGAACAATAAAAAAATTCTATTCACATATGATCATGAATGATTTAATCACTTCTACAGATACGGAGGATTCCATAGAAATCAATTGGATAAATAAGATTTATGGGCTACTTCCTAATAATTCTAATTATTCCAGAAAATTTGAACATCAAAAGAATCCGCCTGATAGGGAATCATTACTGAATTATATTGGTAATTCCTTAACCTCAATCAAAGAATTTCCTTTTGAGCCTGCACCATTTTTGCATTTTAAAAAATATTCCTTATTGAGAGAGCAAACAAGAATTGATTTAGAAAATCAAACAAAAGCTTTAAAATGGGTATTTGATGTAATTACAACTGATCCAAACGATCAAACAATAATTAGAAAAAAATCTATTGGAATAGAAGAAATCCATAAAAGGGTTCCTCGGTGGTCATACAAATTAACTGATGATTTGGAAGAACAGGAGGAAGAAAATGAGGAAGAATCTAAGGAAGATCATGAAATTCGTTCAAGAAAAGCCAAACGCGTAGTAATTTATACTGATAACAATCAGAATACCAACCCTATTACAACTACAAATAATACAAATAATACTAATAATAGTGATCAAGCAGAAGAGGTGGCTTTGATACGTTACTCGCAACAATCGGATTTTCGTCGGGATATAATCAAAGGATCCATGCGTGCTCAAAGACGTAAAACGGTTATTTGGGAAATGTTTCAAGCAAATGTGCATTCTCCGCTTTTTTTGGATCGAATAGACAAAACATTTTTTTTTTCTTCTTTTTATATCTCTGAAATGATGAATCTCATTTTTAGGAATTCGGTGGGGAGAGAACCAGAATTGAAAATTTCACATTTTGATTTTGAGGAGGAAGAGACAAGGGAAAAAGAGAAAAAAAACGAAGAAAAAAAAGAGGAAAATGAACGTATAGTAATATCAGAAACTTGGGATAGCATTATATTTGCTCAAGCAATAAGAGGTTTGATGTTAGTAACCCAATCTTTTCTTAGAAAATACATTGTATTGCCTTCATTGATAATTGCTAAAAATATTGGCCGTATGTTATTATTCCAATTCCCCGAATGGTATGAGGATTTGAAGGAGTGGAATAGAGAAATGCATGTTAAATGCACTTATAATGGTGTTCAATTATCAGAAACAGAATTTCCCAAAGATTGGTTAACAGACGGTATTCAGATAAAGATTCTATTTCCTTTCTGTTTGAAACCTTGGCGAAGATCTAAAATACGATCTCATCCTAGGGATCAAATAAAAAAAAAAGGAAAAAAAGACAATTTTTGTTTTTTAACGGTTTGGGGAATGGAAGCGGAATTCCCTTTTGGGAATCCCCGAAAACGACCTTCCTTTTTTGAACCCATTTATAAGGAACTCCAAAAAAAAGTTAGAAAAGTGAAAAAGGATTTATTTCTACTTCTAAAAGTTTCAAAAGAAAAAACAAGATGGATCATTAAAATACTTCTAGTTCTAAAACGAATAATGAAGGAAATTCTAAAAGTAAACCCAATATTCTTATTTGAGTTGAGCAAGGTGAAAGTATATGAAACGGCTGAAAATGGAAAAGATTCCGAAATAAATAATAAGATTATTCACAAATCAACCATTCAAATCCAATCCATGAATTGGACAAATTATTCACTCATAGAAAAAAAGATGAAAGATCTTTCTGATAGAACAATCACAATCAGGAATCAAATAGAACGAATCACAAAAGACAAGAAAAAAATAATTCTAACTTGTGATGATAAAAGATCGAAATCACAGAAACATATTTGGCAGATATTCCAAAGAAAAAATATACGATTAATACGTAAATCACATTATTTTATGAAATCTCTGATTGAAAATATATATATAGATATCTTGCTATGTATGATTACCATTCACAGGATCTATTTCCAACTTTTCTTTGAATCAACAAAAAAAATAATCAATAAATCTGTTTACAACGATCAAACAAATCAGGAAGGAATTGATGAAAGAGATCAAAATACAATGAACTTTTTTTCCACTATAAAAAAGTCCTTTTCGAATACTAATATTAGTAATAGTACAAAAATGTATTATGACTTATCCTCCTTGTCCCAAGCATATGTATTTTACAAATTATCACAAACCCAATTACTTAACAAGTTTCAATTGAAATCTCTACTTCAATATCAGGGGACTTATCCTTTTATTAAGGATAAAATCAAGGATTATTGTATGACACGAGGAATATTTGATTACAATTCAAGACATAAGAAAATTCATAAGTCTGGAATGATTGAATGGAAAAACTGGTTAAAGGGGCATTATCAATACAATTTATCTCAAACCAAATGGTCGCGGTTAGTACCACAAAAATGGCGAAATAGAATCAATCAACGTTATAGGATTCAAAATAAGGACTCAATTAAAGCGGATTCATATAAAAAAGAAAAAGACCAATTAATTCATTACGTGAAACAAAATTACTATGCAGCGGATTCATTGACAAACCAAAAAGAAAAATGGAAAAAACACTACAGATATGATCTTTTATCACATAAATATATGAACTATGGGGATAAGGAGGATTTTTATATTTATGGGTCAAGATTACAAGTAAATGGGGTTCACAAAATTCCATATAATTTCAATAAACCAAAATCCGAATCATTTTATGTATTGGTAAGTACAGCTATTAGTGATTATCTAGAAGAAGGATATATTATTGATACGCATAAAAATCTAGATAGAAAATATTTTGATTGTCAAATTCTCCACTTTTGTCTTAGAAAAAATATCGATATTGAGACCTGGACCAATACACATATCGGTACCAAAATTGATAAAAATACTAAGACTGAAAAAAAAATCAACAACAAATTAAAAAAAAAAGATATTTTTTCTCTTACGATTCATCAAGAAATCAACCCATCCAATCAAAAAAGTATTTTTTTAAATTGGATGGGAATGAATCAAGAAAGAGTTTATCATACCATATCAAATCTAGAATCTTGGTTCTTCCCAGAATTTGTCTTACTTTTTGATGCATATAAGATTAAACCATGGATTATACCAATCAAATTACTTCTTTTTGACTTTTATTTTTATAAAAATAAAAGTCAAAATAAAAACATCAATATAAATGGAAAAAATAATCTTCAGATGATATCTCATCAAAAAAAATATCTTAAATTAGAAAATTCCAACCAACAAAAAAATGAGCAACAGGACCAAGTAAATCTTGTATCAGATCTACGAAAAGAAAACAAAAAAAAAGATATTGAAGAGAATTATGCGAGATCAGACATTACCATTAAAAAAGGTAAGAAGAAAAAACAATCCAAGAAAAACAAGGAAGCAGAACTAGATTTCTTCCTGAAAAAATATTTCCTTTTTCAATTAAGATGGGATGACTCCTTGAACCAAAGAATGATCAATAATATCAAGGTATATTGTCTCTTACTTAGACTGATAAATCCAAAAGAAATTGCTATATCCTCGATTCAAAGAGGAGAGATGCATCTGGATGTAATGCTAATTCAGAAAGATCTAGCTCTTACAGAATTGATAAAAAAGGGAATATTAATTATCGAACCAATTCGTCTATCTATAAAAAGGGATGGAAAATTGATTATATATCAAACTATAAGTATTTCATTGGTCGAGAACAATAAACACCAAACTAATAGAAAATGCATAAAAAAAAGATATATTGATAAGAGGAATTTGGATAAACCCATTGTACGATATGGGAATATGCTTGTGAATGGGGACACAAATTATTATGATTTCCTTGTTCCCGAAAATATTCTATCTCCTAGACGTCGCAGAGAATTGAGAATGTTAATTTGTTTCAATTCCCATAATTGGAATGTTACGGATAGAAATAGAAATCCATTATTTTGCAATGAAAATAACATAAGAAACTCTGTAAAATTTTTGGATGAGGACAAGCATCTTAATACAGATACAAATAAATTCATTAAATGCAAATTTGTTCTTTGGCCCAATTACCGATTAGAAGATTTAGCTTGTATGAATCGCTATTGGTTTGATACCAATAATGGCAGTCGTTTCAGTATGTCAAGGATACATATGTATCCACGATTTAGAATTATTTAATTTAATAGTATATTTCCTATATCATATATATATCTATATTCCGTGACATTTTCGGTATATGAAAGCCGAAAGATGTATGCATATGCTATGTTATATTTTGGTAAATGATACAGATTGAATGGTGTATCCATTCAATTGGATATAGGAATAAATAAATTAGGGGAATCCTTTTAGATAGAAATAAATTCTTTTCTTTCGTTAATGCGGAAACATATTATCCCTTTCTATCCAAATCAAATTGAAAATTTGATTTGGATAAAATAAAGAAGTAGTATATGAATAAATCCAAATTTTTGTGTGTACTAGATTAAAATAACCGACATAATTCTTTTTTTTTTTTATTTTTCCTGATCGGAAAAATCCATGAAAAAGAAAGAAAAAGGATAGAAAAATTTTTTATGGTCAAAAATTCATTCATTTCCATTATTCCACAAGAAGAAAAAGAAGAAAACAAAGGTTCTGTTGAATTTCAAGTATTCAGTTTCACCAATAAGATACGGAGACTTACTTCACATTTGGAATTGCACAAAAAAGATTTTTTATCACAAAGAGGTCTACGAAAAATTCTAGGAAAACGTCAACGGTTGCTGGCTTATTTGTCAAAGAAAAATAGAGTACGTTATAAGAAATTAATTGGTCAGTTGGATATTCGAGAGCCAAAAACTCGTTAATTTAATCGTTTGAATTTTTTTTAGTAGTATTCAATTTTTCGTTTTGATGAGTCTCGTTTTGAGGAATTCATGGAATAATGAATTAAGGAAGAAAAGATATGACAGTACCGGTTACAAGAAAAGATCTCATGATAGTCAATATGGGGCCTCACCACCCATCAATGCATGGTGTTCTCCGACTAATCGTTACTCTCGATGGTGAAGATGTTATTGACTGTGAGCCCATATTGGGCTATTTACACAGAGGAATGGAAAAGATAGCGGAAAATCGAACAATTATACAATATCTACCTTATGTAACACGATGGGATTATTTAGCTACTATGTTCACAGAGGCAATAACCGTAAATGCGCCAGAACAATTGGAAAATGTTCAAGTACCTCAAAGAGCTAGCTATATCAGAGTAATTATGCTGGAATTGAGCCGTATAGCTTCTCATTTGTTATGGCTTGGACCTTTTATGGCGGATATCGGTGCACAGACTCCCTTTTTCTATATTTTCAGAGAAAGGGAATTGATATATGATCTATTCGAAGCCGCCACAGGTATGCGAATGATGCATAATTATTTCCGTATTGGAGGAGTAGCTGCTGATCTACCTTATGGATGGATAGATAAATGTTTGGATTTCTGCGATTATTCTTTAACAGGAGTTGTTGAATATCAAAAACTTATTACGTGGAATCCCATTTTTTTGGAACGAGTTGAAGGAGTGGGCATTATTGGTGGAGAAGAAGCTGTAAATTGGGGTTTATCAGGACCGATGTTACGAGCTTCTGGAATCCAATGGGATCTTCGTAAAGTTGATCATTATGAGTGTTACAATGAATTCGATTGGGAAGTCCAATGGCAAAAAGAAGGAGATTCATTAGCTCGTTATTTAGTACGAATCGGTGAAATGAAGGAATCCATAAAAATTATTCAACAGGCTCTAGAAGGAATTCCTGGAGGACCTTATGAGAATTTAGAAGTACGACGCTTTGATAGAGCAAAGAATTCCGAATGGAATGATTTTGAATATAGATTTATTAGTAAAAAACCTTCACCCAATTTAGAATTGTCGAAACAAGAACTTTATGTGAGAGTGGAAGCCCCAAAAGGAGAATTGGGAATTTATTTGATAGGAGATAATAGTGTTTTCCCCTGGAGATGGAAAATTCGTCCACCCGGTTTTATCAATTTGCAAATTCTTCCTCAGCTAGTTAAAAGAATGAAATTGGCTGATATCATGACGATATTGGGTAGTATAGATATCATTATGGGAGAAGTTGATCGTTGAAATGATAATTGATACGACAGAAGTACAAACTATCAATTCTTTTTCTACATCGGAATTTTTTAAAGAAGTGTATGGACTAATATGGATTGTACCCATTTTGACCCTTATATTGGGAATAACAATGGGGGTACTAGTAATTGTGTGGTTAGAAAGAGAAATATCTGCAGCGATACAACAACGTATTGGGCCTGAATATGCTGGCCCGTTGGGAATTCTTCAAGCTATAGCGGATGGGACTAAACTACTTTTTAAAGAGGACCTCCTCCCATCTCGAGGAGATATTCATTTGTTTAGTGTGGGACCGTCTATAGCGGTTATATCAATTCTACTAAGTTATTTAGTAATTCCTTTTGGGTATCGTCTTGTTTTAGCCGATCTCAGTATAGGTGTTTTTTTATGGATCGCCATTTCTAGTATTGCTCCTATTGGGCTTCTTATGTCAGGATATGGATCGAATAATAAATATTCCTTTTTAGGTGGTCTACGAGCTGCTGCTCAATCTATTAGTTATGAAATACCATTAACTCTATGTGTGTTATCAATATCTCTACGTGTGATTCGTTGAAATATGAACTTTGAACCTCTCTTCTAGAAATAAAAGAAAAAAGAAAGAGGTTCAATGTATTGAATAGATGTTTTCATTTTTTTTATTCAGCATTCGGGTTGATGAGTTAAACCAGATAGTTATATGAGTGAAACTAAACAGCTTCAAAATTTGTAGTAAGAAGAAACAATCTCATTCCCTATGTACAAGAATAAAGTTGAAGTAAAAATAAGCAGTGTAAACTGCTTACCCCAAGATTAAGATTTTTTTATTAGTCATCATATCTTGAAGCGGGCGCAAACAAAAGATCAACTGTATGGAGTTTCTACTACTGTCTCATATGTATTACTATACCGGGGATCAATCAAAAGTCAGTGGACGGTTAGGAACACCAAGGTACACAAAGGATTAGTAATGGAGATAATGTAAGGTATCAAAAAAGAGGTATTTCTTCATAAAACGAATCATAATAAGGACTTGAAATTGGTAGAAATGATCAAGTAGTACTTCCCTACGATTCCGATCTAGAGTATGCTCCTATTCACTGGTTAAAGAAATGACTATCAAGAACGAATTAATTCTTTATTTTATTTTTGAGTATCCTCCTCTGAGACAGAAGAACAGGAAAAAAGAAATGGAATGCAGTAATTGAATGAATAATAAAAAAAGGGGATCCTTATTTATTCTTTTCTCTATCCATATTCATACATATCAAATTCTTATCACGATTCATGAACTAATGACTAATTCTTTTTATTTTGTATTGATTGATATAAGGAGTATTTTATTGAAATATTAAGTTATTACCGAACAAAGAGAAATTTTTATTGTAAAGGATGAGATCAATTCGGAAGCACTTTTTTTCTTATTCTAGCAGACAGAATTCCATTGGTCTAATTTGGGACTTTCCGATGTATCTTTATTCTATCCATCCAAAGATGGTGATAATACCGAATCCATCCTTACATTTTTTTTGTGGCCATCGAGGAGCCGTATGAAGCTGAGGTCTCACGTACGGTTTTGAAATAGCGATGGGAACAGTGATGTTATTATCGACTATGATTATCTAACAGTTCAAGTACAGTTGATATAGTTGAAGCACAGTCAAAATATGGTTTTTGGGGGTGGAATCTGTGGCGTCAGCCTATAGGATTTATTGTTTTTCTAATTTCTTCTCTAGCCGAATGTGAGAGATTGCCCTTTGATTTACCAGAAGCGGAGGAGGAATTAGTAGCAGGTTATCAAACCGAGTATTCGGGTATCAAATACGGTTTATTTTATCTTGCTTCTTACCTAAATTTATTAGTTTCTTCATTATTTGTAACAGTTCTTTACCTAGGTGGGTGGAATTTACCTATTCCGTATATATCCATTTCTGAGCTTTTCGGAATAAAAGGAATCGCCGGCATTTTTGGAATGACAATGGGTATCCTTATTACATTAACTAAAGCTTATTTGTTTCTCTTCATTTCTATCACAACAAGATGGACTTTACCTAGAATGAGAATGGACCAGTTATTAAATCTTGGATGGAAATTTCTTTTACCTATTTCTCTAGGTAATCTGTTATTAACAACTTCTTCCCAACTTGTTTCATTATAAATAAGAGAATACGATAACACTATTTTAGATTCATAATCTCTATCAAACAAGAGAAAGAAACGTCAAATTTTTCATGTATATCTACAATATGTTCCCTATGGTAATTGGGTCCATGAATTATGGTCAACAAACAATACGAGCTGCAAGGTACATTGGTCAAAGTTTCATAATTACCTTATCCCACACAAATCGTTTACCTGTAACTATTCAATATCCTTATGAAAAATCGATCACATCAGAGCGTTTCCGGGGTAGAATCCACTTTGAATTTGATAAATGTATTGCTTGTGAAGTATGTGTTCGTGTATGCCCGATAGATCTACCCGTTGTTGATTGGAGATTTGAAAGAGATATTAAAAAGAAACAATTACTTAATTATAGTATAGATTTCGGGGTTTGTATATTTTGTGGTAACTGTGTCGAGTATTGTCCAACAAATTGTTTATCAATGACTGAAGAATATGAACTTTCTACTTATGATCGTCACGAATTGAATTATAATCAAATTACTTTGGGTCGATTACCAATCTCAATAATTGGAGATTATACAATTCAAACAGTTATGAATTCGACTCAAATAAAAATAGACAAAGATAAACCCTTTGATTCAAGAACAATTACCGATTACTAAGATTTTGTTTTGATATAAAGGATCCAAGCTTTTTATTTTGGGTAGTCAGTAACTACAAATAAAAACTAATGATTGTTGAGAATCACTCTTTGATTTAAACTAAAAATATATTTTTAGTGATGATTTCAAAATAGCAAATTTCAACTACTTTTTTCTTTTTTTTTTTCTTTCGGATAAATATAAATAAAGTAAGGTTGGCCCGATAATTTTATCTATATCTACATTAATCCATATTCAAATTCAATTCAATTATAAATATATCATATACAATATTATATACAAGAAAACAAAAATAGGGTAACCCCTTTTCCTTTCCTGGACCATTTATTTAGTAAAGTTAAAGTAAGGTCATGAAATAGTTAAAGTTATTTATTTTGTATTTTATACATAATGGATTTACCTGGACCAATACATGATATTCTTGTTGTATTTCTGGGGTCAATTCTTGTATTAGGGGGTCTGGGGGTAGTATTATTTACCAATCCAATTTATTCTGCCTTTTCATTGGGATTGGTTCTTGTTTGTATATCCTTATTCTATATTTCATCGAACTCCTATTTTGTAGCTGCCGCACAGCTCCTTATTTATGTGGGAGCCATAAATATCTTGATCATATTTGCTGTAATGTTCATGAATGGTTCAGAATATTCCAATAATTCCTATTTTTGGACCATTGGGGATGGGGTCACTTTGATGGTTTGTACAACTATTCTTTTTTCACTAATTACTACTATCCCAGATACGTCATGGTACGGAATTATTTGGACTGCAAGGTCAAACCAGATTATGGAACAGGACCTAATAAATAACGTTCAACAAATTGGGATTCATTTATCAACAGATTTTTATCTTCCATTTGAACTCATTTCAATAATTCTTTTAGTTTCCTTGATAGGTGCAATTACTATGGCTCGACAATAAGCAATAAAAATACTTAACTTATAATGATTCCCAATTCTTAGAATTCTAACTAAATTCTAAATAAATAAATAAAAATTTTTAGTTAAATCTATCTACCGTCAATATCTTCTTTTGTTGTGTAATTGTTCTATTCTAATCAATTGAATCGGTTGAATTGTTGTTCATATTGAAATGAATCGAGATTGATAAGGAGTTAGTCAATGATGTTTGAGCATGTCCTTTTTTTGAGTGTTTATTTATTTTCTATCGGTATCTATGGATTGATCACAAGTCGAAACATGGTTAGAGCGCTTATGTGTCTTGAGCTTATACTAAATTCGGTTAATATCAATCTTGTAACATTTTCTGATATATTTGATAGTCGCCAATTAAAAGGAGACATTTTCTCAATCTTTGTTATAGCCATTGCAGCTGCTGAAGCAGCTATTGGACTTGCTATTGTTTCGTCGATCCATCGTAACAGAAAATCAACTCGTATTAATCAATCAAATTTGTTGAATAATTAGTGATAATCATCATAGATAATTTAAATAAAGACACATAAAAATATTTAATAGAATTGAAATACTATTTTTTATTGAATTTGAATGCAATTCCATTTTATTGAATTGCATTTTTATATTTATATTGAAATAATGATGACCGATTTGTTGGCCAATTAATTTTAATTCGCATGTGCAACTCGTATCATCATAATTGTTGAAACGAAAATCAAAGTGTCTTGACCTTTTCTCATAAACAGATTGATTTAAGAAATATATTGATTGTTTTTAATAAACCACTGTTTCGTCTGGTGTCTACAATATTACAATATATAATATATGATTCATTTACTACTAATTTGATTTGACCAGATCGAAAATCTTTTATGTTCAAAACTGTACTTTATAGATCCAATGTCACATTCAGTAAAAATTTATGATACATGTATAGGGTGTACTCAATGTGTACGAGCTTGCCCCACAGATGTATTGGAAATGATACCTTGGGACGGATGTAAAGCCAAGCAAATAGCTTCCGCGCCAAGAACCGAGGACTGTGTAGGTTGTAAGAGATGTGAATCTGCCTGCCCAACAGATTTTTTGAGTGTCCGTGTTTATTTAGGGCCTGAAACAACTCGCAGCATGGCTCTATCTTATTGATACGTTACAAAAAACTCCACTTGAATCATTTGTGATTCCTCTTTACCGACAAAAGCCCGTGCTCGACAAAATATATTATTTTGAGGACGGGCTTTTCTGGTCAAAATGTATCTTGTCTTTATCACGAGTTATTTTCCTTGGTTAACAATACTTGTTGTTTTACCGATATTCGCGGGTTCCTCAATTTTCTTTTTCCCTCATAGAGGGAATAAGATGTTTAGGTGGTATACTATATGTATATGCTTATTAGAACTCCTTCTAACGACTTATGCATTCTGTTATCATTTCCAATTGGATGATCCATTAATGCAATTGAAGGAAGATTCTAAATGGATAGATGTTTTTGATTTCCACTGGAGACTAGGAATCGATGGACTTTCCATAGGACCCATTTTACTGACAGGATTTATCACTACTTTAGCAACTTTAGCAGCTTGGCCAATTACTCGAAATTCGCGGTTGTTCTATTTCCTGATGCTAGCAATGTACAGCGGTCAAATAGGATTATTTTCCTCTCGAGACTTTTTACTTTTTTTCATCATGTGGGAGTTAGAATTAATTCCTGTTTACTTACTTTTATCCATGTGGGGGGGAAAGAAACGTCTCTACTCGGCTACAAAGTTTATTTTGTACACTGCAGGGGGTTCCATTTTTTTCTTAATAGGAGTTCTAGGTATGGGTTTATATGGTTCCAATGAACCAACATTAGATTTTGAAAGATTAATTAATCAATCATATCCTGTGGCATTGGAAATAATATTCTATTTTGGCTTCCTTATTGCTTATGCTGTCAAATTGCCGATTATACCCCTACATACATGGTTACCTGATACCCATGGAGAAGCACATTACAGTACATGTATGCTTTTAGCTGGAATCCTATTAAAAATGGGCGCATATGGATTGATTCGGATCAATATGGAATTACTACCCCACGCTCATTCTATATTTTCTCCTTGGTTGGTGATAATAGGAACAATGCAAATAATCTATGCAGCTTCAACTTCTCTTGGTCAACGTAATTTAAAAAAGAGAATAGCCTATTCCTCTGTATCTCACATGGGTTTCACAATTATAGGAATTGGTTCTATAACCGACATGGGACTCAATGGAGCTATTTTACAAATGCTCTCTCATGGATTTATTGGTGCTGCACTTTTTTTCTTGGCGGGAACGAGTTGTGATAGAACACGTCTTGTTTATCTCGAAGAAATGGGAGGGATATCTATCCCAATGCCAAAAACATTTACCATGTTCAGTAGCTTCTCGATGGCTTCTCTTGCATTGCCAGGAATGAGTGGTTTTGTTGCGGAATTTGTAGTATTTTTTGGACTAATTACTAGTACAAAATATCTTTTAATGTCAAAAATGCTAATTACTTTTGTAATGGCAATTGGAATGATATTAACTCCTATTTATTTATTATCTATGTTACGTCAGATGTTTTATGGATACAAGTTATTTAATATTCCAAACTCTAATTTTTGGGATTCTGGACTACGAGAACTATTTCTTTCAATCTGTATCTTTCTACCCGTAATAAGTATTGGTATTTATCCCGATTTTGTTCTCTCGTTATCAGTTGACAAGGTACACGCTATCTTATCCAATTATTATCATAGATAGTGTTTCATTAATGAAACGGAAGAAAAGTCTTATAATTCTTTGAATTTAATATTTTGAAAATCGTTTGCTGTACTGTATAATGAAAAAAGAAATAAAATGAATAAGAATTGTAATTAGATACATCTCGAGTTTTTGAGAACCGTTTGAATCAAGGAATCATTCAAATTTAAATGGTTCTCAAAAACTCATAAAAACAAACTTTCGTTATATATGGGATGATGCTTTTATCTTATGTATTCTTCATGTAGTTTATTCAATTAGATGTTTATGTGAATGAACCATAACTATGTAGACCTATTCCTAATAGATTGATCCCAAAATAGCATATCCAAATTATAATAAATCCTATAGAAGCTACAAGTGCCGAATTCGTACCTTTCCAATTTATATTTGTTCTAGTATGTAAATAAATCGCGAATATGGTCCAAGTAATAAATGCCCAAGTTTCCTTGGGGTCCCAATTCCAATAGGATCCCCATGCCTCATTAGCCCATACTGCTCCACAAAGAATACCTATGGTTAAAAAGGTAAACCCTAGACTAATGACACGATAACTCCAATAATCCAAACGCTCAGTTAATTGATATTTGTAATAATTTCGAAATGAAGGAAAAGAAGTGTTTTTAAAAACACTTCTTTTTTCATTCAAATATTCAATCTCACCAAAGAAAAATGACTTAATTAATAAATTATTGCTTTTACAAAAAATTTTGATGTTTTTTCGAAATGTAATGACTAGAAGAGCGACTGATAATAATGATCCGCATAAAAGAGCTGCATAGCTCAATAACATCATACTTACGTGCATCATTAACCACTGAGATTGTAGAGCAGGTACTAATATTGCGGATTGATGCATTTCAGTTGAAAGACCCGACATGGCAAAGCCTTGAGTAAAAATGGTACTTGGTGCAATTATTGTGCTTAAATCGTTTTTAAGGTTACGTATCTTGGGAATCATATGAATAATGAAGAAACTACACGAAAGGAAGATTAATGACTCATATAAATTACTTAATGGAAAATGTCCCGAAGAAATCCAACGAGAAACTAATAATCCTGTTATAGAGAAAAAGGTAGCTATCATCCCTTTTTCTGATGAATCACGTAATCCTACAATTTTGTGGACTAATAAGGTCATCAAATGAATCATAATCACAATTGAAATGATCGAAAAAGAGATATGAGTTAATATATGTTCTAAAGTCGCAAATATCATAAAAGGGGTCCCATTACAGAATTGGAAATCGCGAATTGAATACATTTTAGGATCTATTGTATCTCTTTTAGAAGATGCCGCCACTCGGACTCGAACCGAGATGCTTTAGCACTGCTTCCTAAGAGCAGCGTGTCTACCGATTTCACCACGGCGGCTTACTTGAAATAATAATAGTCAATTCATGTTGAATCGTCGAGATTCAAGGATTCAATATAGTTTAGGAAACATTAATTAGAATCAATGAATAAAGACTGGTTTGTGGTTTAAATATTTGAATCTTCAATAAAATACCTACCTAGGTAGTATCGTCGTGGGTTTTTTAACAATCAACTTTCATGTACTAGAAACTAAGTTTTCTCCAAACAGTTGGAACTCCATAGTTTTTTCTCGGTTGAGGTATAAAACTAAGAATTGTCTTTTTTTCTCTATTTTTTTATGATTTGTTTTTCATTTATCCGATTTCATGGATTCAAATGAAAAAGATTTATTTTTTTTTTTCAATGAACAAAATAAAATAACTAGGATTTCATATCTATCACAATTTCATCATTAAATACAAATAATTAGTATATTAAAATTAAAGTATTAATATTCTTTATTGCGCATATAATTTATAATTTAGAATACCATTTACAAAACCAATTAAGTTTTGGGATAGGCATATAACAAAAGAGTTTCAATCTCTATCACAATTGTACTTTTCACAATAGAAAAGTACAATTGCGATAGGGAAAAAAAATAATACTTAGAACCCAATATACAAAAAACTCTTATTCTATATATCACAGCAGTGAGTTCTAAGTAATATTGAGAAATTCAATACAGAAAAATACATTAGTTAACATTCATCTTACAAAATTTGAGGTTCTTTAGGCTATATCAATTGAGATTATTCTAAGACTTTATTATTTGTTTGTCGCACAAAAAAACTTTTTGAATGCCCGGTGGAAACCGATTTCGCTAAAGAAAAAGTTTTTACTGCAACTAAATATCCTTTTTTCTTCCAAATATTTCTACGAATACGTTTTTTTGACATAGAAGTACGTTTTTTTGGAACTGCCAT